ATTGGACTTGCCAATCGATTCATAACCTTTCGAGCACAACCAATATATATTCGAACCCCTTTTACTTGCAGGAATACATCTTGGATCTGTCAATTATGTTATGGCAGAAGCCCCACTCACGGTGACCTGGTCGAGTTGGGGGAAGCCATAGGTATTATTGCGGGTCAATCAATTGGGGAACCGGGGACTCAACTAACATTAAGAACTTTTCATACGGGTGGAGTATTCACAGGCGGTACTGCCGAACATGTACGAGCTCCTTCTAATGGAAAAATAAAGTTCAATGAGTATTTGGTTCATCCCACACGTACCCGTCATGGGCATCCTGCTTTTCTATGTTCTATAGACTTGCATGTAACTATTGATAGTCGAGATATTATACATAGTGTGAATATTCCACCAAAAAGTTTGATTTTAGTTCAAAATGATCAATATGTAGAATCTGAACAAGTGATTGCCGAGATTCGTGCCGGAACGTCTACTTTTCATTTTAAAGAGAGGGTTCGAAAACATATTTATTCTGAATCAGAGGGAGAAATGCACTGGAGTACTGATGTCTACCACGCACCTGAATATACATATAGTAATGTTCATCTATTACCAAAAACAAGTCATTTATGGATATTAGCGGGGGGTCCGTGCAGATCCAGTATAGTGTCTTTTTCGCTTCACAAGGATCAAGATCAAATGAATGTTCATTCTTTTTCTGTCGACGAAAGATATAGCTCTGACCTCTCAATCACTAAGGATCGAGTAAGACATAAATTGTTGGATCCTTTTGGTACTCGTAAAAAAGATAGGGAAATTCTTGATTATTCAAGACTTGATCGAATTATATCCAATGGTCATTGGAATTTCATATACCCTTCGATTCTCCAAGAGAATTCTGATTTCTTGGCGAAAAGACGAAGAAATAGATTTCTCATCCCATTACAATACGATCAAGAACGAGAGAAAGAATTAATACCCTCTTTTGGTATTTCGATTGAAATACCCATAAATGGTATTTTACGTAGAAATAGTATTCTTGCTTATTTTGATGATCCACGATACAGAAAAAAGAGTTCGGGAATTACTAAATATGGGACCGCGGAGGTGGATTCAATAGTAAAAAAAGAAGATTTGATTGAGTATCGAGGAGCAAAAGAATTTAGTCCGAAATACCAAATGAAAGTGGATCGGTTTTTTTTTATTCCCGAAGAGGTGCATATCTTACCCGGATCTTCGTCTATAATGGTCCGGAACAATAGTATCATTGGAGTAGATACACAACTCGCTTTAAATACAAATACAAGAAGCCGAGTAGGTGGATTAGTCCGAGTGGAGAGAAAAAAAAAAAGTATTGAACTAAAAATCTTTTCTGGAGATATTCATTTTCCCGGAGAGACAGATAAGATATCCAGACACAGTGGCATTTTGATACCACCAGGAACAGAAAAAAAAAATTATAAGGAATCAAAAACAAAATCGAAAAATTGGATCTATGTCCAACGGATCACACCTATCAAAAAAAAGTATTTTGTTTTGGTTCGACCCGTAGTCACATATGAAATAGCTGATGGGATAAATTTAGCAAAACTTTTCCCTCAAGATCTCTTGCAGGAAAAAGAAAATGTCCAGCTTAGAGTTGTCAATTATATCCTTTATGGAAATGGAAAGTCAATTCGAGGAATTTATCACACAAGTATTCAATTAGTTCGGACTTGCTTAGTATTGAATTGGGACCAAGAAAAAAATGGTTCTATGGAAGAGGTTCATGCTTCCTTTGTTGAAGTAAGGGCAAATGATCTGATTCGTGATTTCATAAGAATTGAATTAGTCAAGTCTACTATTTCCTATACCGGAAAAAGGTATGATACGGCAGGTTCGGGATTGATTCCTGATAATGGATTAGATCGCACCAATATCAATCCTTTTTATTACAAAGTGAAGATTCCATTAGTTACCCAGCATCAAGGAACTATTGGTACGTTGTTGAATCGAAATAAGGAAGGCCAATCTTTGAGAATTTTGTCATCATTCAATTGTTTTCGAGTTGGTCCATTCAACGGTTCGAAATATAACAATGTGGCAAAAGAATCGAATCCCATAACTCCAATTAGGGGTTTGTTGGGCCCCTTAGGTACAATAGTACCTAAAATAGTGAACTTTTATTCATCTTATCATTTAATAACTCATAATCAGATCTTGTTAAACAAATATTGGCTACTTGACAATTTTAAACAGACTTTCCAAGTACTTGAAGTACTTAAATACTGTTTAATAGATGAAAATAGGAGGATTTATAATCCCAGTCCATGCAATAACATCATTTTGAATCCATCCCATTTGAATTGGTGCTTTCTACATTACAATTATTGTGAAGAGACATCCACAATAATTAGCATTGGACAATTTATTTGTGAAAATATATGTCTATTTAAATATGGACCACACATAAAAAAATCTGGTCAAATTTTAATTGTTCATGTTGACTCTTTAATTATAAGATCAGCTAAGCCTTTTTTGGCCACTCCAGGAGCGACTGTTCATGGACATTATGGAGAAACCCTTTCTGAAGGAGATACATTAGTTACATTTATATATGAAAAATCCCGATCTGGTGACATAACGCAAGGTCTTCCAAAAGTGGAACAAATCTTAGAAGTGCGCTCGATTGGTTCAATATCGATGAACCTTGAAAGGAGAGTTGAAGGTTGGAACGAGCGTATACCAAGAGTTCTTGGAATTCCTTGGGGATTCTTAATTGGAGCTGAGTTAACCATAGCCCAAAGTCGTATCTCTTTGGTTAATAAGATCCAAAAGGTTTATCGATCCCAGGGGGTACAGATCCATAATAGACATATAGAGATTATTGTACGACAAGTAACATCAAAAGTGTTGGTTTCAGAAGATGGAATGTCTAATGTTTTTTTACCTGGAGAACTAATCGGATTGTTTCGAGCGGAACGAGCAGGGCGTGCTTTAGACGAAGCAATCTGTTATCGTGCAATTTTATTGGGAATAACGAGGGCATCTCTGAATACTAAAAGTTTCATATCCGAAGCAAGTTTTCAAGAAACTGCTAGAGTTTTGGCAAAAGCTGCTCTACGGGGTCGTATTGATTGGTTGAAGGGTCTGAAAGAAAATGTTGTTTTGGGGGGGATTATCCCTGTCGGTACTGGATTCCAAAAATTAGTGCACCGTTCAAGGCAAGACATTCATTTTGAAATCAAAAAGAAAAATCTATTCGAGTTGGAAATGAGAGATATTTTGTTACACCATAGAGAATTTTTTTGTTCTTGCGCCCCAAGCAATTTCTATGACACACCAGAAAAATCATTTAAGCGAATTCATAATTCTTAAGGAGATATTTTTCTTTTTACTTTACTAGTTATTGATTGGGTACTAAAAAAAATGAAGAAATTAAGTTAAGTAATAAAAAAAATGAAAGGTTTGGGCTGTGTATCAACGGTCAATCCCGGCAGAAGGTTCCGTAGGAACAATTATTTATTTGTAAAAAAAAAAAAAAAGAAAGCGTGGGAAAGATGACAAGAAGATATTGGAACATCCGTTTGGAAGAGATGATGGAAGCAGGAGTTCATTTTGGTCATGGTACTAAGAAATGGAATCCTAGAATGGCCCCTTACATCTCTGCAAAGTGTAAAGGTATTCATATTATAAATCTCACTAGAACTGCTCGTTTTTTATCGGAAGCCTGCGATTTAGTTTTTGATGCAGCAAGTCGAGGAAAAAACTTCTTAATTGTTGGTACCAAAAATAAAGCAGCGGATTTAGTAGCATCAGCTGCAATAAGGGCTCGATGTCATTATGTTAATAGAAAATGGCTCGGCGGTATGTTAACGAATTGGTCCACTACGGAAACGAGACTTCATAAGTTCAGAGACTTAAGAGCAGAACAAAAGATGGGGAAACTCAACCGTCTCTCTAAAAGAGACGCAGCAATGTTGAAGAGAAAATTATCTACTTTGCAAACATATCTGGGCGGGATCAAATATATGACTGAATTGCCCGATATTGTAATAATCGTTGATCAGCGAGAAGAATATACAGCTCTTCGAGAATGTGTCATTTTGGGAATTCCGACGATTTGTTTAATCGATACAAATTGTGACCCAGATCTCGCAGATATTTCGATTCCAGCCAACGATGACGCTATAGCTTCAATCCGATTGATTCTTAACAAATTGGTATCCGCAATTTGTGAGGGCCGTTCTAGCTATATAAGAAGTCGTTGATTATGTTATGATTAAGAATAATAATAATAAGATTAGTTAATTATTTTGATTTATTGGATCGGTTACTATTCTTGTCTTTTATTTTTAAAAAGAGATAAAATGGGATATTGATATTATGTTATGTGATTTCTTGGTATCCTAACTATATGATTAATGATGAAAGTAGATGAGTCGAGAAAGAGATGGTTGAATCAAAATAATTCTTTTTTTCAGTTCGATTTCTGTCAGAGGACAATATGAATGTTATACCATGTTCCATTAAAACACTCAAAGGGTTATACGATATATCAGGTGTAGAAGTAGGCCAACATTTATATTGGCAAATAGGAGGTTTACAAATTCATGCCCAAGTACTTATCACTTCTTGGGTCGTAATTGCTATCTTATTAGGTTCAGTCATCATATCCGTTCGGAATCCACAAACCATTCCGACCGACGGTCAGAATTTCTTCGAATATGTCCTTGAATTTATTCGAGACTTGAGCAAAACTCAGATTGGAGAAGAATACGGCCCTTGGGTTCCCTTTATTGGAACTATGTTCCTATTTATTTTTGTTTCGAATTGGTCAGGTGCCCTTTTACCTTGGAAAATCATACAGTTACCTCATGGGGAGCTAGCCGCCCCCACAAATGATATAAATACTACTGTTGCTTTAGCTTTACTCACGTCAGTAGCATATTTTTATGCGGGTCTTACCAAAAAAGGATTGGGTTATTTCGGAAAATACATTCAACCAACTCCAATACTTTTACCAATTAACATCCTAGAAGATTTCACAAAACCTTTATCTCTTAGTTTTCGACTTTTCGGGAATATATTAGCTGATGAATTAGTAGTTGTTGTTCTTGTTTCTTTAGTACCTTTAGTAGTTCCTATACCTGTCATGTTTCTTGGATTATTTACAAGCGGTATTCAAGCTCTTATTTTTGCAACTTTAGCCGCGGCTTATATAGGGGAATCCATGGAGGGTCATCATTGATTAGTTTTCGAAATATTCTTTATTTTTAAGCTTATCCCAATTGAGGCAATGCATAGTTCAAGATTGGTTCTTAGTTGAGGAACATAATAGATATAAATACATATATATATTACGACTAGAGTTGTAGGAGGAAAGATAGACGATATTACGAAATGGCGGATGAGTTAGTGGGGGTCACCACTAGATATATGGAATGTTTATAAGGCCAGTCACAGTCCCTGTATATTTTTCGAAGAATTCTTCTAGAATCCGATTCAATATAAAAAGAAAATGCAGGCGGTTTACGTTATGAAAGAAACAAATGTATATGTGACATTAGATATATACTAGTTATATAGGGGTTATCTCTATCTATATTTCTATATTAATTTCATTATTTTTTTTATTTTATTCGAAGTTTTAGTTACTTCGACTCAATAGATTTTTGTGATCAAATAAGTAATAATTCATTGGTTGATTGTATCATTAACCATTTTTTTTTGGTGCGAGGAACCTATCATCATGAATCCACTGATTTCTGCCGCTTCCGTTATTGCTGCTGGATTGGCCGTAGGGCTTGCTTCTATTGGACCTGGAGTTGGTCAAGGTACTGCTGCAGGCCAAGCCGTAGAAGGTATTGCGAGACAACCAGAAGCAGAAGGAAAAATACGAGGTACTTTATTACTTAGTCTAGCTTTTATGGAAGCTTTAACAATTTACGGACTGGTCGTGGCATTAGCGCTTTTATTTGCGAATCCTTTTGTTTAATTTAATCCTAGAATGAAAATGTAAAAAAGTACGTTACCTACTTTTTTCTTATTTTATTAACTCGTTGCCATTTGCTTCTGTGAATTATATCAATACTTTATTCCTACAATTATGTATTTGTTGCTACAATACCCCGGGAAGGAGTGATTTGAGGATGAGGAATTTGTGGATTCACTCGTTTTCTTCCTTCCCGCCCTTAGTTTAGTACGATGGAATTTTTATTTTTCTTTTAGGAAGTGTTTGAACAAAGGAGATATTTTTCAATTGATACGAGACCCAGGACCTAACTTAATAAGTATCTTATCGGATACTTCAAAAAGAATAAGAAATTTTGTAATTCTCAATCTCAAATTCAATAAATAGATTTAATCTACTCCCATTAACATTAAAAAAAAACGGGAAATTAAGAAAAAGAAATCGATAAAAAAAAGGGCGAGTCAAGTGATACAAAAAGAACTCTGTTCTTTCTTAGTCCTATCTATTCTTAGTCCTATCTATAAGAGGAGAGCATATGAACAATGTAACCGATTCTTTCGTTTCCTTAGGCCACTGGCCATCCGCCGGGAGTTTCGGGTTTAATACCGATATTTTAGCAACAAATCCAATAAATCTAAGTGTAGTGCTTGGTGTATTGATTTTTTTTGGAAAGGGAGTGTGTGCGAGTTGTATATTTCACGAATAGGTTGGATCTAACCGACTGCACTTTATTTATGTTATTCTATATTTTTATAGGATAAATAGGAAAAAAGTGCATAATCTCGACGAATTCCTTCTGAGTAAATTCATAAATCATATGTAAGAACCATAGCATTTCGTTATTCATTGGTAAGTTAACTTTGATTCTCTATCAACCAACCAATAATGTGAGACCATTAACATGGTTAAAGCTAAACTGTTTGAAGTCCGGGCACAACATGGTACTCTTTCTACCACTACGTTAATAACGAAATGGTTTAAAAAAGAATAGTTGATAATTTTTTCGATATAGAACACTCATATCGATAAAATGATTTGAACCATTTACTAGAATAAATAAAGGGCGCCTTGCCCTTTATTATATTATCCAATGCCGAATCGGCAACCTATGTTATGTATAAAAAGGGGGAATTTTTGGATTTGAATAAAAAAGGAAATCAAAATAAATATTGAAATTTTCTATATTTCTATAATATAGAAATATCTATTTTCAATGAAATAAAGAACAAATAAAGAAACAACTTTGCTGACAATTATAGATTTTTTGTCTGGTCGGAAGAGTCCTCCTAATATTCTGTTCTTGTATCGGTTTTGATATGTTTGAATACAAACAGAAATAGAGAGGATAGGCTCATTATATTAAAAAAAGATACGGGAATGTCCATAAAATACAAAATTGAGCGTGAGAGCCAAATGAATCGAAAGATTCATGTTTGGTTCGGGAAGAGATCATGGAAGTTGTGAAATTAATGGTAAGATAATCTACTTTCATTAAATGATTTATTAGATAATCGAAAACATAGGATTTTGAGTACTATTCGAAATTCGGAAGAATTATG